TAAACTTTACTAACAAAAATTTTTTAAAATCCACCCGATGAATTATAATGGGAAATTGCCAGTCAGGGGCCAATAAACGAAGTTCTGGGGCTGGGAGAGCCGAATTAAAAATTTTAAAAATTTGCTTTTTTTTTGTAAAAAAAGGGGGGGTTATATGGAAGTTTCAATTGGAGGGGTTTTCAGGACACGAAAAAGAGGGTCAAAAAAGGGCAGTTTTTGCTCATTTTTGTTACTCAATTAAAGTTTAATGAATTTATATAATTATATATTTATTAATAAATATAATATAACTATATTATCCTATGAATATAATATTCTTATAAATATCTTAGCTATTTATAGATATATATTAATATATAAATTATTAAAGAGGGGGTGTCTATTAAATAATACTAACTTATAAATACATAATTATCGTATATAAAGTATAAGAACTTATGGAATTAGAGGGTATTATCCTAAAAGTGAAACATTATTATCACCTTATTTATCCATTAAACAATTATAGTTTAATATACAATAACTATATATTATATATTTATAAGCATTTATATATATATAAATATTTAATATTAATATATTATAGATATATAATATTTATTAATATATAAATATTTAATATAATATAATATATATCTATAATTTTCTTATTAATATATAAATATTATATATATATATACTCAATATTTATAAATTTTTCTTGTTTAACGTAAAACTCATGATTAAATTTAATTTTAATGATACAGTAATTCAATTAAATTATTGTAATTAAATATATTTTTAACGAAAAAAAAAAAAAAATATATGGGAATTTATATTTAATGAAATGCTTAATTGATTTTTAATTGAATTTATCTATAAATTAAAAAATTATTTCAGCGATTTCGGGTCTTGGGATTTTTCAACCAAATTAACGTGTGGATTATACAGAATTTTTTTTCTCTAAAGTTTAAGCTTTAAGTTTAAATTTTCTATAAAAAATTATTAAAAATTACTGCGAGTTTGATATAGTTGAATTTGATGAAAATCATGAGGGGGTTCAATTGTAGTAGATATCTTTGCTGAGGGGGAAAGTTATATACAACAAGCTATCAGTAATTTACAGAAAATTGCCATGAGGAACTTAATGTGTGGATTACACGTTTTTAGTTCAAGGAAAGTTTAATTTTGGCTTGAAATTTGGCTGTTTTATTTATTTATATGCAATTTATTATGATTAAGGAGGTCTTAGAAAGATGGGAGAAGGCAGTATGTAGAATTAATAATTAGGAAAACCTAGACTTAGAAATTATTATATAGCGCAGACTTAATTTGTGCCAGCAGTTGCGGTTACACAAATTGTGCAGGTCAAATTTATTTAATTTAATTAAATGTTAAATATGGTTTATAGGTAAAGTTCAAATTTTTTAGGTGAAATTTTAAATTTGATTTTTCTATTTAAGTGTTTTTGAAGTTGGGAAATTTCTTTTTAGACTAGGATTAGATACCCTATTATTGGAAAAGTTATATATAAGTTAAAATTACTAATAGCTATGATCTTTAAAATTAAAGAATTTGGCGGTATTTTAGTCTATTCAGAGGAACCTGTTTTATAATTGATAATCCACGATTAGTTTTACTTTAAATTTAAGTTTGTATATCGCCGTAGTTAGAATATTTTAGTAGAATAGAAATGTTCAAGGAATTAAATTAAATAGGAATTCAGGTCAAGGTGCAGTTTATTTTAAAGGAAAAATGGGTTACATTGTGTTTACAGTTGGTCTTTGTATTTGAAAAGTCTCAGTAAATTGGATTTGATAGTAATTTTTCTTATCTTTCTAGAATGATTATGCTCTAAAATATGCACATATCGCCCGTCGCTTTCACTTAAGGTGAAATAAGTCGTAACAGAGTAGGCCTATTGGAAAATGGGCCTGGAATGCAAGTTAGAGCTTGTTATGAGCATTTTATTTACATTAAAAGGGTAGTTGTTAAAATCAATTTAACTTGAACTTTTGGATTTAATTATAATTTTAGTAGGCTTAGCTTTCACTGAAATATAAAAGGTTGATTATCGTAAGAGAATAGATTTGTTTATTTATAGGGTAAAGTACAGAGATGGAAAATTTCTAAGTAAGGGTAAGAAGAATTTATTTTTTGTACCTTGTGTATCAGGGTTTACTAAAAAAAGTTTATTTAGTTTTCTCGAATTATGAAGAGCTATAGGTTTATATTTATTAGTGTAGCATAATTATTATAAATAAGCCTATAGAAATGAAACGTTATTCGTTTCATAATATATCTAGTTTTCTAAGAAATTAATATAATTTAGTATTTATTGACTATTATAGTGATTTTAAACTTTAATATTGATAAGTAAAAATAATTAAAGGGATGAGCTTTTAATTAGACTACTAAAATTTAATATTTAATGATAATAAGTAGGATTAGAATTTTCCATTTTTGAAAGGATGTTATAATTAGTTATGTCATAAGAATTATTTATTAAAAATTTAGGTTGATTATTAGGATAAATTCTTAAATTTAGTATGATTTGGAATAATGGTAAAATTAGTAAAATTGAATTGTAGGCGTATTGGATTAAGCAAGGTTATTATAAGGAACTCGGCAATTAATTTCTCACCTGTTTATTAAAAACATGGCTTTTTGTGAATTGTTTAAGGTCTGGCCTGCTCAATGATGGTTAATTGAATAGCCGCAGTATTTTGACTGTGCAAAGGTAGCATAATCATTAGTTTTTTAATTGAAAGCTGGAATGAATGGTCGGATGAGGAAATTACTGTCTCATAGGTAATTTGGATTGAATTTTATTTTTGAGTAAAAAAGCTCAAATTTTATATAAAGACGAGAAGACCCTATAGAGTTTAATAAGTTAAGATATATAAGGATTTAGGATTTAAATTTTTTGTATTGATTCTTATTTGGTTGGGGTGACACGGGAATTGGTTGAACTTCTCTATATTATGACACTGATTAGTGATTAATTGATCCTTTATTTAAGATTAAAAGAATAAATTACCTTAGGGATAACAGCGTTATCTTTTCAGAGAGTTCTAATCGATGAAGAGGATTGCGACCTCGATGTTGGATTAAAGTTAATTTTCGGTGCAGAAGCTGAAATATTAAGTCTGTTCGACTTTTGAAACTTTACATGATCTGAGTTTAAACCGGCGTGAGCCAGGTTGGTTTCTATCTTTTATAGATAAAATATTTTAGTACGAAAGGACCAAATATTTGAATTAAATTTTCTTATTAGAATTAAAATGTTACTTTGGCAGAATAGTGCAATAAATTTAGAATTTATGAATGTAATCATCTTACAGGTAACAATATATTTTTTGGATTTGGTGGGTATTTTTATTTCTATGCTTTTTATAGTAGTGTGTATTTTAATTGGTGTTGCCTATTTAACTTTGTTAGAACGTAAGGTCTTAGGTTATATCCAGATTCGTAAGGGGCCCAACAAGGTGGGATTTTGAGGTATTCTTCAGCCTTTCAGTGATGCTATTAAGTTATTTACTAAGGAGCAGACTTTTCCTTATATGGCTAATTTGAATATTTATTATTTTTCCCCAGCTGTTAATTTATTTATTAGACTATTGTTATGAATATGTATACCTTTTTTTACAGTTTATTTGAATTTTGGTATATCTATTTTATTTTTTTTGGCAGTCTCTAGTTTATCAGTTTATACACTGATATTGGCAGGGTGATCATCAAATTCTGGGTATTCGCTATTAGGCAGACTGCGGTCTGTGGCTCAGACTGTTTCTTATGAAGTAAGGTTAGCTTTAATTTTTATATCTTTTATTTATTTGATTTTGAGCATGAATATTTTGGAGTTTATAAAAGTTCAGAAGTTTATTTGATTATTATTTCTTATGTTTCCTTTGGGATTAATGTGGATTATTTCAGGCTTAGCAGAAACTAATCGAACTCCTTTTGATTTTGCGGAGGGGGAATCTGAATTAGTTTCAGGTTTCAATATTGAATATAGAAGAGGTGGATTTGCATTGATTTTTTTGGCTGAATATTCTAGAATTTTATTTATGAGAATATTGTGTGTATTGATCTTTTTAGGGGGAGATATCTATTCTTTATGGTTTTACTTTAAGTTAACTTTCCTATCTTTTTTCTGGGTTTGGGCACGAGGAACATTACCTCGGTTTCGTTATGATAAACTTATATATTTAGCTTGAAAGAGGTTTTTGCCTAGATCTTTAATATTTTTAATTTTTTTTTTTAGCTTCAAATTGTTGTTATTTGGCTTATTTCTTTAGTTAACAAAATTTAGTATAAATATCTTAAAAACTTATAATGTTAAGTTTATTTTTCAATTATCATGAGGTTTAATTATTAGGTTAAACTAAATTTTTAGTTTAATAATAATTTAGTATAAACTAATAGAGAATTTTATCTCTTTTTTATACTTTCAAAGTATATACTTATAACAAGTTCATTAGTTAATTATATAAGATTTTGTCTCATAATAAATATGTTAGTGGGTTAATGATGTAAAATATGAAATAAATGATAGTTAAGATTTGTCCGGTTAAAATGTAGGGGTCTTCAACTGGACGTGCTCCGATTCATGTCAATAGAATAATGGTAGAAACTATAGATCAAAATAGGATTTTATTAATGGGATAGAATTGATTTCTACTAAAGTTTTTTTTGTTTGTAAATGGAAGAATTAGTAGGATGGCAATTCTTAGTACTAAGGCTACTACTCCTCCCAACTTGTTAGGGATTGATCGTAAAATAGCATAAGCAAAAGGAAAGTACCATTCGGGTTGAATATGAACAGGAGTCACTAGGGGGTTAGCAGGTGTAAAGTTATCAGGATCACCAAGAAGATAGGGTCTGGTTAAGGATAGGACTACTAATATAGTAGTTATAATGATAAATCCTATTAAGTCTTTGAATGTAAAGAATGGGTGGAATGGGATTTTATCAATATTGCTATTTGTTCCCAAGGGATTGTTAGAGCCAGTTTGATGAAGAAACAAAAGATGGATTATTACTAAAGCAGACACGATAAATGGCAAAAGGAAATGGAATGCGAAGAATCGGGTTAATGTGGCGTTGTCAACTGCGAATCCCCCCCAAAGCCATTGAACAATAGAGATTCCCAGATAGGGAATAGCAGATAAAAGATTTGTGATAACAGTAGCTCCTCAGAATGATATTTGTCCTCAGGGAAGGACGTAACCCAGGAAAGCTGTGGCTATAACTATAAATAGAATAATTACCCCAATTATTCATGTGTGTACTAAATTATATGAACCATAATAAATTCCTCGACCTACATGGAAGTAAATACAGATAAAAAAGAATGAGGCCCCATTGGCGTGAATGGTTCGGATTAGTCATCCGTAGTTAACATCACGACAAATATGGATTACTCTATTAAATGCTAAGTCAACATTAGGACAATAGTGTATAGCCAGGAAGATCCCTGTAATAATTTGGATAACTAGACAAAGTCCTAGAAGAGAACCAAAGTTTCATAGAAGTGAAATATTTGAGGGTGAGGGGAGATCAATTAAGGCATTGTTAATAATTTTAAGTACTGGGGATATTTTACGTAGAGGTGTTTTCATTAGTATTTGGGCCGTAATGGTCCTTGTTTACGATCAATAATTTTAACAATTGCAATAAGAGCTAAGAATAAGTAAATGATTATAAATAGAAGAATTAAGTTTATTGGAAATCTAATGAATTTAATTATGGAGAAGTTTAAATGTAAAGTTTCTATTGAGACTAATTCGTTTTTAATATAAGAATCTTGGGTGTATTGGTTATAATAAGATACTAGGAATCCTCTAAATATGGCAACTGCCATAAACAGGAAAATTTGAATTTTTACATTGAATTTTTCATTTGAGGCGATTCTTGTTATATAGATGAATAAAATCAGCATCCCTCCAATTAAGATTAAGAATAAGATATATGAGAATCAGTAATTTAGACAAATTTGACCCGAAATTAGTCTAATGATAGTAGTTTGAAGGAGAAGAATCATCCCTAGAGACAAGGGATGATTTATAAATATGAATAAAATCGATAGAGCTAGATTTATTGTTAATAGTATATCAGGAAATAGTTTATACAAAATATTAATTTTGGAGATTAAAGATGGGATTTTTCTCTTTCCTGATGCTTTTAAAGGTAAAACTTATGTTTGGTTTACAAAACCAATATTTTAATTAAATTATAAAAGCCTATGTTAATATATATTTATACAGGAATTTTAATGTTTTTTTGTGGGTTAATTATATTTAGTTTAAAGCGCAAACATCTATTGTTAATATTGTTAAGTATAGAATTAATGGTTTTATCATTGTTTTTTGTCATGTTTATTTATTTAGGGACTTTGGATAATGACTACTTTTTTTCTATAATTTTTCTTACTTTTAGCGTGTGTGAAGGGGCATTGGGGTTATCCATCTTAGTTTCGATGATTCGAACTCATGGCAATGATTATTTTCAGAGTTTTAATTTATTATGATAAAATTCATTATAGTTCTTTTTATATTGATACCTCTAGTGTTTATTAATCAATACTGACTAATTCAGTTTGTTTGGATATTGGTTGTTTTGTTGTTTTTGTCCATGTTTAGTTTTAATTATATATATATATATATTTCCTATATTTTTGGTGTAGATTTAATTTCTTATTTAATAATTTTGCTGAGGTTATGAATTTGTTCATTAATAATTCTAGCAAGTCAAAAAGTCTATTATTCGCGTTTTTGATCCCAAATGTTCATGTTTGTAATTATTTGTTTGATATTGTCATTATTTATGGCTTTTTCAGCTATTAATCTATTTGTTTTTTATGTGTTTTTTGAGGCTAGATTAATTCCTACTTTGATGCTAATTGTCGGTTGAGGCTATCAACCTGAGCGGTTGCAGGCGGGGATTTATATACTGTTTTATACTGTTTTTGCATCTTTACCTATGATGATCGCAATTTTCTATTATTTAAGTAAGAATGATTCATTAGATTTTAATTTTATGTGTTTAGAATTGGGGGAGGTTGTTTTGTATTTATGTATAAATATAGTGTTTTATGTGAAAATTCCTATGTTTTTTGTTCATTTATGACTTCCGAAGGCTCATGTGGAGGCCCCAGTCTCAGGTTCAATGATTTTAGCGGGTGTTATACTAAAATTAGGTGGGTATGGTCTAATACGTATAATGATGGTATTTATTACTTTAGGTCTTAAGATTAATTATATTTTTATTGGTTTGAGAATCATTGGGGGAATCATGGTTTCTTTGATTTGTTTGCGGCAAAGAGATATTAAGTCTTTAATTGCTTATTCTTCAGTGGCTCATATGGGACTTACTATAAGAGGAATTTTAACTTTAAGTTATTGAGGAATAAGGGGGGCTTTAATTATAATGGTAGCTCATGGGTTATGTTCCTCAGGTTTATTTTGTTTGGCCAATGTAAATTATGAACGTTTGGGGAGTCGTAGTTTATATTTAAATAAAGGGTTAATTAATATTATCCCTAGCCTTTCTTTATGGTGATTTTTACTATCTTCCTCTAATATAGCTGCACCTCCTTCTCTCAATTTAATGGGAGAAATTATATTAATCAATAGTTTAATATCATACGATTCTTTAAATATATTAGCTTTAATATTACTATCATTTTTTGGGGCTGCGTATTCTTTATATTTATATTCATATTCCCAGCATGGTAAGGTTTACACGGGGTTATATTCATTTTCTTCAGGTAATGTGCGCGAGTATTTACTGATACTTTTACATTGGTTACCTTTAAACATTTTAGTACTAAAAGGAGAATTAATATGTTTATGGGTATATGTAAGTAGTTTAATTAAAACATTGGCTTGTGGAGCCAAGAATATATTTATAGTATCTTATATAATTATAAATATTTGTTTACGTTATTATGTATTTTTTTTAGTACTAAGCTTGAGATTTTTTATATTAAGAATTCAGTTTATCAGTCAAGATTTAGTTTATTTTGTGGAATATGAGGTATTGCTATTAAATTCATCACCTATTGTGATGACTTTTTTGTTTGATTGGATATCCCTATTGTTTATAAGGTTTGTATTATTTATTTCTTCAGCTGTAATTTGGTACAGAAAAGAGTATATGAGAGGGGACCATAACTTGGATCGTTTTATTTTGCTTGTAGTAATATTTGTTCTCTCAATGATGCTTTTAATCATTAGACCTAACTTAATTTCAATTCTATTAGGTTGGGATGGCTTAGGCCTAGTATCTTATTGCTTAGTAATTTACTATCAAAATGTAAAGTCTTTAAATGCTGGGATGATTACTGCCTTAACTAACCGGATTGGGGATGTGGCTTTACTTATATCAATTGCTTGAATATTAAATTACGGGAGATGGAATTATGTCTTTTATTTGGAAGAAGTAAAAACTGATTTTTATATGAAGATTATTACTAGATTGGTGATTTTAGCGGCTATAACGAAAAGAGCTCAAATCCCTTTCTCTTCCTGGCTTCCAGCAGCTATGGCAGCTCCTACACCGGTTTCATCATTAGTTCATTCATCCACATTAGTCACAGCTGGGGTATTTCTACTTATTCGTTTTAATTATTCAATGACTGAGGAAATGCTATGTTTTTTACTTTTTATTTCAAGAATAACAATATTTATATCAGGGTTAGGTGCTAATTTTGAATTTGATCTTAAGAAAATTATTGCTCTTTCTACACTTAGACAATTAGGATTAATGATAATAATTCTTTCTTTAGGGGAGTATAAGCTAGCATTTTTTCATTTGTTAACTCATGCTTTATTTAAAGCTTTATTGTTTATGTGTGCAGGTAATGTTATTCATAGAATGATGAACTGTCAGGATATTCGGTTTATAGGCGGTTTGGTACAATCTTTACCTTTAACTTGTGTGTATATGAATATTTGTAATCTTTCTTTATGTGGAATTCCATTTTTATCAGGATTTTACTCTAAGGACTTGATTGCTGAGGTTATATCTATGGGTCATTTGAATGTTTTTATCTATATAATTTTTTATATCTCTATTGGTTTAACTGTTAGATACAGATTTCGATTAGTTTACTACTTATTTGTAGGAGATTTAAATTTTACCAGGTTGATTGCTTTATCAGAAAAAAGATATATTATGCTGAAGAGAATGGGTTTATTAATCTTTTTAGTAATCATCATGGGGAGAATCTTATCCTGGGTTATATTTGATTCTTGCTATTTGATTATATTACCTTTATATATAAAGATTATAACGTTAGTAATAATTTTTGTAGGAATAATAATTGGTTATTTGATGGCAAAGTTCACTTTGATTTCGAGAAATTTATCATTAAATTATATTAATGTGTCAGTTTATTTATCAGGAATATGGAATATACCTATTTTATCTACTTTAGGAGTAAACTTTTATCCTATTTTTCTAGGAAATTTTTATATTAAAAGTTTAGATCAGGGTTGGGTAGAATACTTTGGTAGGCAAAATCTATATAATTTTTTTCGGCATAATTCTAAGATTATTCAATTTGTTTCAAGGAATAATATTAAATTATTTTACATATTAACAGTTATTTTTCTACTATTTATAATGTTTATCTAAATAGCTTATGATTAGAGCATAACATTGAAGATGTTAAGGAAACCTGAGGTTTTTAGATATTTATAAAAATGATTTAACTTTACATTGAAAATGTAATGTTTTAATTAAACTATATAAATATAGAAATATTAACGTTGAATAACGCTATTACTTAAGTTAGAAGCTTAATTGAGGATATTTCTTTAATTGGAATTTTAAATTCAATAATGTCATTAACAGTAACATACCTCTTTTTGGTTTCAATTAATAAATGAGGGTTTTATGACCATACTTTTAGGTCGAAACTAAATGTAATTATTTACTTCTCATTTAAGATAAATTGAAAATTCAATACTTTCTAAGTGCAAATTAAATGTTATAATTAACTATTATCCTAAGATGTTCAGTTTAGGGCGCCTTGATTTCATTCATGGAATAAACCAATAAGGAGTGTTAAGATGAAAATTATCATGACAATAAAGTAGTTAAAAGGGTTAGATGCTTCTAGTCTAATGATTAGGGGTAATAGTAGGGTAATTTCTACATCAAAAATAAGGAAGATGATAGCAATCATGAAAAAATGCAGGGAAAATGGGAGTCGAGCAGAGGATTTGGGGTCAAAGCCACATTCAAATGGGGAACTCTTTTCTCGATCAATAAATGATTTTTTGGAAATTAGTCTTACAATGACTAATATTAGGATGGAGATGACTATAATTCCTGAGCCTATCAATATTAAGTTTATAATTATTTATACTAAGTTTCTAGATCTTTTGATTGGAAGTCAAATATAATGATTATACTATATAAATATCTTCCTCATCAGTAAATGGAAATATACAGGAAGAGTCAAACGACATCAACAAAGTGCCAGTACCAAGCTGCGGCTTCAAAGCCAAAATGGTGAATTTGAGAAAAGTGATTTATATAGTGGCGAACTAAACAAACTAACAGGAATGTTGTACCAATAATTACATGAAGGCCGTGGAATCCTGTAGCTATAAAAAATGATGATCCATAGGCAGCATCTGCAATAGTAAATGAGGATTCGTAGTATTCATAACCCTGGAGAAGGGAAAAGTAAATTCCCAGGATTACGGTGAAGGCTAAACCTTGAAAGGCTTGATTATAATTATTTTCTATTAAACTGTGATGAGCTCAAGTTACGGTAAGACCTGAAGTTAATAAAATTAAGGTATTTAATAGAGGAATTTGGATAGGATTAAAAGTTTTGATTCCTTTGGGAGGTCATATTGCTCCGATGTCAATTGCTGGGGCTAAACTATTATGGAAAAATCCTCAGAAAAATCTGATGAAAAATAGTACTTCAGAGGTGATAAACAGGATTATTTCCCAATGGAGACCGACAGTTACGTTAAAAGTATGAAGGCCCTGGTAAGTTCCCTCCCGGGATACGTCCCGTCATCATTGAAATATGATTTTAAATATACAGATAAATCTCAGGAGTATGAGATTAGGGTCAAATAAATGGAATCATTTGATAATTCCAGTCATTAATATTAGGGCTGTGAATGAACCCAGAATTGGTCAAGGGCTGACATCTACTAAATGGAAAGGATGGTTTTTATGCATTAGTTAACTTCTGTAGAGTATAGGGTTGAAAGAACTGCAAATACATATGATTGAATAATGGCAACTGCTGATTCAAGAAGAAGTAGTAGGAGCTGGATAACAATTAATAAGTTAATTATTATGATTGATAATCTTTGCCCGGTGTTTCCAAGTAGAGTTATAAGTAAATGAACAGCAATTATGTTGGCGGACAGCCGAATGGCTAGGGTTCCTGGTCGAATAACGTTTCTGATTGTTTCAATACATACTATAAATGGCATAAGAATCGGAGGAGTCCCCTGGGGGACAGGATGGGCAAAAATATGAATAGTATGATTAATTCAACCGAAAACTATAAAGGCTAATCATAGAGGTAAAGCTACCCCAGGAGTTAATGTTATGTGTCTTGTTCTAGTAAAAATATATGGAAATAGCCCTAGGAAATTGTTTATTAGAATAAATGAAAATAGGGAAACAAAGATAAGAGTTCTCCCCTTGGAAGCTGGTCCTAGTAATGTTTTAAATTCCTTATGAAGCGTTGTAGTAATTTTTATTAATAATATATTAAGTCGTGAAGGAACTAATCAAAATATGGAAGGAATAAGGATTAAGCATGTTAGCCTTCTTATTCAATTAAGAGAAAGATTTCAATTGGAAGAGGGGTCGAATGATGAAAATAGATTTATAAGCATTTTCAGTTAATTTTTGTTAGAGACTTTATATCTAACTTTTTAGATTTATGATGGTACAGGAAGGTATAAAAATTGAATGAGTTAAGGAGAAGGAAAATTATAATAAAGTATACTAAAAGGGTTAATCAATTCAAAGGTGCTATCTGTGGAATTAAAAATTAATACAATGTACTTACTTCAGCTTGACAAACTAATGTTATAATTTAACTAAATTTTCTTAGAAGTAGGTGCTAGTTTATTATTTGAAGATTTAAGAGACCATTGCTTGCTTTCAGCCATCTAATGAAAGCTGGGCAATCTTAGTAATTCATTTGATGAAAAATTCAGGAGAAATTCTCTCAATGATAATAGGTATAAATCTGTGATTTGCGCCGCAAATTTCTGAACATTGCCCATATAATAAACCTGTTCGGTTAGATATAAAATTGGTTTGATTTAATCGACCAAGAGTGGCATCAATTTTAACCCCAAGGGATGGAATTGTTCATGAGTGAAACACGTCTGCTACTGTGACTAATATACGAACCTGGGTTTTGAAAGGTACAACAATACGATTATCAACATCTAATAGTCGAAAGTTTCATGATCTTACTTCATTAATGGGAATTATGTAGGAGTCAAATTCGATATTTTTGAAATCTGAGTACTCATAAGATCAGTACCATTGATGCCCGATTGTTTTGATGGTTAAAAGAGGATTATTTGTTTCGTCTAAGATATAGATTAGGCGAAGAGAGGGCAATGCGACAAAGATGAGAGTAATAGCAGGTAAGATAGTCCAGATAATTTCAATTAATTGTCCTTCAAGAAGGTATCGGTGAATACACTTATTTAAGAAGAGTCTGACTATTAATTGTCCAACTAGGATTGTGATGATAGTTAAAACTAGGAGGGCGTGATCATGGAAGAAAGCTAACTGTTCTATAAATGGGGAAGACCTATCTTGGAGAAGCAGGGTTTTTCAGGTTGCTATTTCTAAAAAAAGATCAACCTTTGTATATGGGGTTTAAGTCCATTGCACTGTTCTGCCATATTAGAAGTTAGCAGAAAGTATTGGAAGTTCAGAATATCTATGTTCAGCAGGAGGCATAGATTGCAGTCATTCAATGGAAGATGATATATTTAAGGGAAGAATTCTTTTCCGTTGAACTGAGAAAGCTTCTCAAATGATGAAGATAAGGAATAGGACTCCGATTAGGGAAATTATGGATCCTACAGAAGATACAATATTCCATAAGGTATAGGCATCTGGGTAGTCTGAATAACGGCGAGGTATACCACCAAGACCTAAGAAATGCTGGGGAAAGAAGGTTAAATTAACTCCTGTGAATATGATTAAGAATTGAGTTTTGCATATCTTTTCGTTAAGGGATAGGCCTGTGAAAAGAGGGAATCATTGAACAAATCCACCTATGATAGCAAATACAGCTCCTATAGATAAAACATAATGAAAATGAGCTACAACATAGTAAGTGTCATGTAGGATAATGTCAATAGAGGAATTAGCTAAGACTACTCCTGTTAAACCTCCCACGGTAAATAGAAATACAAATCCCAAGGCTCATAATATAGATGGGGAGTAGTTGATTTGAGCACCATGGAGTGTGGCTAGTCAACTAAAAATCTTGATTCCTGTGGGAACAGCAATGATTATAGTTGCTGAAGTGAAATAAGCCCGGGTGTCTACATCTATACCAACCGTAAACATATGATGGGCCCAAACAACGAATCCTAGGAGTCCAATTGCTATTATAGCATAAATTATTCCTAAACTACCAAATGCCTCCTTTTTTCCTCTTTCTTGTCTAATAATATGGGAAATTATACCAAATCCTGGCAAGATGAGATTGTAAACTTCCGGGTGACCAAAAAATCAAAATAGATGCTGGTAGAGGATAGGGTCTCCACCTCCTGCTGGGTCAAAAAATGAAGTATTCAAGTTTCGGTCTGTTAATAGTATTGTAATTGCACCGGCCAATACAGGTAGGGATAACAGCAGGAGAAGAGCGGTAATAGCAACTGCCCATACAAAGAGGGGTATACGGTCAAATGTTATACCAGCTGGGCGTATGTTAATTACAGTAGAAATAAAATTGACTGCTCCCAGGATTGAAGAGACCCCAGCCAAGTGAAGACTAAAGATGGCCAAATCTACCGAAGAACCTCCATGGGCAATATTGGATGAAAGTGGAGGGTACACTGTTCATCCCGTTCCTGCACCATTTTCTACAATTCTTCTTATGATCAGAAGGGTTAATGAAGGAGGGAGTAATCAAAATCTCATGTTATTTATTCGAGGGAAAGCTATATCAGGGGCCCCTAATATTAGAGGTACAAGCCAGTTCCCGAAACCGCCAATTATAATGGGTATTACCATAAAGAAAATTATGATAAATGCATGGGCAGTAACAATAACATTATAGATTTGGTCATCTCCAATAAGTGTTCCAGGATTTCCTAGTTCTGAGCGGATTAGTATTCTGAGGGAGGTTCCTACTATTCCTGCTCATGCACCAAAAATCAAATAGAGTGTGCCAATATCTTTATGATTTGTTGACCAAAACCACGCGTGGGGTAATATGGCTGAGATTAATAGGCAATAAATTGTAAATTTATCTACGAATTGAATTCTTCTACCAGGCTTAATAGTCAAAAGTAATGATTTTAAATTGCAAATTTAAAGGTAAATAGTTTTTTAAGCCTAAGGCTTAGAGCCCTCTCTGTTTACAACTTTGAAGGTTGTTAGTTTGTATTTAACTTAAATCCTTACCTAGGCAAAGTTAAATAGGAATGTGCATCTAAATAGTCTGGACAGGGAAATGAAGTTGATAAGGTAGGCTATGTATGATCTTAATCTTTTTGATGGGATTTTTCTTTCTGAAAGCTGGATGATTAAAGAGGATAATATAACCCGGATATAGACAAATAGCATGATTAAGGTTAAAATGATTAATAAGAAGGCTAGAACAGGGAAATTTTCTATAATTATCATATTAACAGTAAATCATTTGGGTATAAATCCTAGGAATGGGGGGAGTCCTCCTAATGATAAAAAATTGATTATTAATGAGAGTTTATTAATCTTGTTTTGATTTATAAACAAAGGTAATTGATTAACAAATATTAATTTTCCATAGGTGAAAATAGATGTAATATTGATGGTGATAATCAGGTAAACTATTAAATAGATGAATCAAATTGAGATTGATGTTAGTATTGCTGATAATATTCAAGCGATATGATTGATAGAAGAGTAAGCTATGATTTTTCGTAGACTAATCTGATTAAAGCTTATGATGGTTCTAACGATTAAAGAGGTTAAGATGATAAAGACCATGAATTCAGTTTTAGGGCTTCTTATGACTAATAGGCTTATAGGGGCAATTTTTTGTCATGTTAGGAGGATTATACAGTTTAATCAATTTAATCCTTCTATGACTTCTGGGAATCAGTAATGAAAGGGGGCTGCTCCTAGCTTAGTGAGTAAAGCTGAATTTAATAAGGTTTCCTTAACTAAACTTATTGAGGGGTTTATAAGTTCATTGGATATCATTATTAAAATGAAGGAAAGCAGCAGAATCAGGGAAGCTATAGCCTGGGTTAGGAAGTATTTGAGAGAAGCCTCAGAAGAGTATATGTTTTTTGAGGAATTAAATAGAGGAATAACCGAGAGGAGGTTAATCTCAAGACCTATTCATATACCAAATCATGAGTATGAGGAGATTGCAATTAAAGTTCCTAGGATTATTGAATTGAAAAACAGCATTTTATAAAATTTTAAAATTAAAAAGAGAAAGATTTAGGCTTTCATGCTTAGGGTATGAACCTAATAGCTTATTTAGCTTATCTTTTTATATTTTAGTATAGGATGTACAAGGGTTTTTGATACTCTAGGAGGTGGTTTAAATCTACTAAATATAATAATGGAAGTATTCTACATAATCTACCCTATCAAGGTAGCCCTTTTCATCAGGCACATTATT